TTTCTACACACGTCTTTTTTTCGGAGGTCTACAGCCATTATGTGGCATAGGGGTTACATCCCGTACGAAAGTTAATAGTATACCACTTCTACGAATAGCTCGTAATGCTGCGTCTCTTCCGAGACCGGGACCTTTTATCATGACTTCTGCTCGTTGCATACCTTGATCAACTACTGTACGAATAGCATTTGCTGCAGCAGTTTGAGCGGCAAAGGGTGTCCCTCTTCTCGTACCCTTGAATCCACAAGTACCGGCCGAGGACCAGGAAACCACCCGCCCCCGCACATCTGTAACTGTGACTATGGTATTATTGAAACTTGCTTGAACATGAATAACTCCCTTTGGTATTCTACGTGCACTCTTACGTGAACCAATACGTACATTCCTACGTGAACCAGTTCTCGGTATAGCTTTTGCCATATTGTATCATCTCATAAATATGAGTCAGAAATATATGGATATATCCATTTTATGTCAAAACAGATTTCTTATTTGTACATTGAGCCCTTTAGCGGGTCTGATTATCCTTGTCTTTGTTTATGTCTCGGGTTGGAACAAATTACTATAATGCGCCCCCGCCTACGGATTAGTCGACATTTTTCACAAATTTTTCGAACGGAAGCTCTTATTTTCATATTTGTCATTCCTTATCTTAATTCTTTTTTGGTAGAAAATAAGTTTCTTGAAATTTTGCATCTCGAATCGTATCGAATAAAAATGACCTAATCTTTCGAATCCTTGTTTCGGAGTCGATAAATTATACGTCCTCTGGTTGAATCATAACGACTTACTTCAATTTTGACTTTATCTCCTGGCAGTATCCGTATAAAACTACGTCGGATCTTTCCTGAAACGTAACCTAGAATCAGATCTTCATTATCTAACCGAACTCGGAACATGCCATTGGGAAGCGATTCAGTAATTAAACCTTCATGAATCCATTTTTGTTCTTTCATTTCAGGTAAAGCCCCCCTGAAGTATCAATTAATGGAGGAAAGACGATATTAGACAACTCACCCCCTTTCTTTTTTTTTTTACAAATAGGAAGAGGTTTCGGATCCCATTTGGATATTAAATGGATTACCATATATAACACAAAATTTCTCCACCGATTCGTTCTAGTCGAGCCTCCCGGTCTGTCATTATACCCCGAGAAGTAGAAAGAATTACAATTCCCATCCCACCTAAAATTCTAGGAATTCGTTGAGAGTTAGAATAGATTCGTAAACCGGGTCTACTGATCCGTTTTAAATTTAAAAAATTTCTATAGGGTCTTTTCCCATTCCTTCTATGTCGAAGGGTTAAAACCAAAAAATATTTGTTTTTTTCTCGATGTTTTCTGACGTTTTCGATAAAACCCTCTCGGAAAAGTATTTTAACAATATTTTCGGTAATATTAGTAGATGCTATGCGAACAACTCTTTTTCTATCCATATCAGCATTTCGTATAGAGGTTATTATCTCAGCAATAGTGTCTCTACCCATGATGAACTAAAATTATTGGTGTCTCAAAATTGGATATAATCAACATGTTTTTCTTTTTTTTTATTGATTTATGAATAGGAATTTTGCAAGGTATATGCGTGAGACACAATCTACGAATTAATCTAGTTCTTAATCTATTTCTTTCAAATACCCCAAAGATATCACGATCTCATTTTATTTTATAATACCTCGGGAGCTAATGAAACTATTTTAGTAAAATTCAATTTTCTCAATTCACGGGGGATTGCCCCAAAAATTCGAGTTCCTTTTGGATTTCCTTCTTGATCAATCACAACTGCAGCATTGTCATCATATCGTATTATCATACCGCTGTCACGTTTTAGTTCTTTACAGGTACGAACAATTAAAGCTCTCACTACTTCTGATTTTTCTAGGGGCATATTTGGTACTGCTTCTTTAATCACAGCAACAATAACGTCACCAATATGAGCATATCGACGATTACTAGCTCCTATGATTCGAATACACATCAATTCTCGAGCCCCGCTGTTATCCGCTACATTTAAATGGGTCTGAGGTTGAATCATATCAAATTTGTTGTTTATTCTTCCAATGCAAAGGATGAAGAAAATAAAAGAAATATTGTTTGTCCAAAAAAAGAAACCTGCGTTTTTGTTTTATCCCTAAGATTCATCTCTGTCGGTTCTACATTTTTATCCCGAAATAATAAATTGAGTTCGTATAGGCATTTTAGATGCTGCTATTAAAATAGCCCTTCTAGCTATATTTTCGGTTACTCCACCCATTTCATATAGTATTCGCCCCGGTTTAACAACAGCTACCCAATATTCAGGGGATCCTTTCCCCGAACCCATACGTGTTTCAGCAGGTCTTACTGTAACTGGTTTGTCTGGAAATATACGGACCCATATTTTTCCACCACGGCGTGCATTTCGTGTCATTGCTCGTCGACCTGCTTCGATTTGTCTAGATGTGATCCAAGCAGGTTCAAGTGCCTGAAGAGCATATTTACCGAAACAAATATGATTACCTC